GATGTCCAAGTTATGATATATAACATAAGCGATATGGAAATAGATCGAGTAATCTGTTCCTTTATCCAAGAAAAAGTATTTTTAGTTTGCATGGTCCAATCATTAATCCCAAAATTTCTACAATAAATTGGGTAGGTTGCTAGTATAGTTCCCTATCCGCGATTCTGCTATTTACTGGAATAATATAGTAAAATCCCCCGTGGGTAGAAATACAACCGAAATAAGTACGTTTTTCAATGCCTTGTTTATGTACAATTCCAAAGTAACAAACGTTCTAATTGGATTAGATCAGTGGATTGTTTATCAGTCATTCATTGAATGATAAATAACTACAAGTGATGGAGATAGACGATTTAAATAACGGAAAATCCAATATTTTAAAATAGTATCTAGAATGACTGGAAAAGTGGAAACAAGACCAGATATTATTTGATCATTATGAACAAATCCAAAATCTTTGTAGACAGAACCAATCATCAGTTCCCAGCCGTGTGGTGAATGGAATCCGATACATAAATCCGTTAATAAAAGAATAGAGAAAGCCTTGACTGTGTCGCTTAAGTTATATAGGAATTCCTGAGTCCAAGAGTTAAGAATAACAAGTTCCTCATTACCAAAAATAGAATAACCGCTTAGAATAACAAAACATATTATATTTGTCGAGAAGTTCAAAATTGTATGGATACGATCCTCGTTGTGTATCTTGATTAATTGGACCGTTTCCATGTGGATTCCGGTATGAAGTTTTTGTAGATGTATCTCCGAGTATTCCTTGATCATTTCCTCCAAGAAGAAGAGTTCCTCTAATTCTATGAATTTTTCTACAATACTCTTTTCTTGAATATGATTCAAGAAAATTTCGGATTTACCGAGATTACACCAATTAGTAACCCAAGATTCGATATTTTTATTAAATGATAGAGAAATCCACCAGGGTAAAAATACTAAAAATACAAGATATAAAAGAGGAGTGAATGCTTTGTTTTTTGTCATTTTTTCATCTATCTGTGAATTGTTCATTAACCCACCCCACTCGTGGACTCTATGCGATCTAATAATTTTTTCACACGGGAGTTCTATACAAAGTATCGGGCGCATTAATCCATTTTTTTGTTAGTCTTTTTTTTTTTATAGAAAGAATACAGAAATAGACTAAGAATTTGATTTGAATAAGGAAATAATAAAAATAAAATCTTTTTATATATATCTCAATTGTGCAAATTGGATTAAGTAATGAATATTATTCATATTTTGAAAATAAAGAACTTCTTTTTATATTTTCTATCAAAATATCCAAAATTTACAAAAAAAGGAACTAATTATACATAGTCAGGAATAGTATAATTTATGAAAAGATATTGTTATAATCAAACCAAATGATTGGCAAAACAAAAGTTGGACAGTTTTAATTATTATGAAATCCAATTATTGGTCATTAACAGAAGGGATCAAAAGAAAACAAGGGTTGATTGACATTGACAAATAGATAAAAAGAAAGAATTTATAAGTTACAAGATATAATGTATAAATTCCAACAATAACTCAAAAATAAAGATAAATTTAGTTATTTAAAAATAGTTTGATATTTGAGATGAATCTATATCTATTATTTCGATTGATTACTTGTTTCGTTCTTAAATTGTGAGCATTTGCATACGCATAAAAGACCCCAAGAGAAAGAAGGTTTTTTTATTTTTAGTGTTTTTTCATATACGTCTGCTTTGGGCCAAATAAACATTCTGATGAAACTCCAGTTATGTTATAGAAAAGGTAGGTAGGATTTTTTCATTTTTCTATCCTGCTATTCTATTATTCCCCAGCCCGCTTCTATTTATCAAAATACTTCAATCGGTACGCGCAAGAAATAGGCCAATTCGGCAGCTTTTTGTTCAATTTCTCGTGGAGTCAAATTCTCATCAGTACGGGTCAAGGGAATAGCCCCTTGTCCTCTTATGTCCATATAAAGGACACGGCGGGCATAAATACCCTCTTTAACTTCTATTCTAACGGACTGAATATCTTTTATAAGGAATTGGAGGAATATGCGACGGTTTTTTCCAGGAAATCCCCAACGAAAAATACATACTATTCCTTCCTTTTTATCGAATCGATCATAACCACTACCTACATTCCAGGAAATTGTGCACCACAAATAAAAACTAATAAAGAGACCCGCAATTCCGTAGAAAGACATCACGATTCCTTGTGGGAAAAAAATGATTTGCTGGGACGGAAAAAAAGATATCAAATTTCTACCAAGATAACTGGAAATTCCAACCAATAAGAATCCTAACGAACCTAAAAAAAGGATAAAGGCCCAGCAGAAATTACTTATTTTTCGAGATCCCCTTATAAGTTCTATCCATATATGTTCTGATCGCCAACTCATACTTGATCCGATTTCATTTTATTGGAATTGATAGAATATCCAAAATTAATTTGACTTTACTTTTTTTGTTTCCGAAATAACTCTCATCAACTAGAATTAGTTTTATGTGAA